AATTTTTTCGAATTAGTATAATCCTTCATAAATCTTTGAAAAGAAATATATATTCAAATCAAAAAATTCGAAGTGATTAAATAATATTACTAAGTTACTGTCAAAAAAATTATTTGTCTTTTTTTTATTACTACTAAATAAAATTGTGATTTTATGCAGATATAGAAAAAGTGAATTATAATTCCGTATTACAATAATTTATATACATATATTAAGAATAGAACAAAGATTTACACGACAAAAAAATACTTAATATTAATTATATATTAAAATAATAAAAAAACTTTACCTCAAAAAAAGTAAAAAATAGTTGGGTTTTAAACTTTTGAATGTCTTTTTTGTTTTGAAAATAATATATAATAAAATTTGAAAGAAAAAAAGAACTCGATATGGAATACGAAAGAATAGAATAATAAATGTCTTTGACATCCAATTATACCACTGAAAAACTTTTTTTCATTTTTGAATGGCAGTTCCAAAAAAACGTACTTCTATCTCGAAAAAGCGCATTCGTAAAAAAATTTGTTAGTTGGGTTTTAAACTTTTGAATGTCTTTTTTGTTTTGAAAATAATATATAATAAAATTTGAAAGAAAAAAAGAACTCGATATGGAATACGAAAGAATAGAATAATAAATGTCTTTGACATCCAATTATACCACTGAAAAACTTTTTTTCATTTTTGAATGGCAGTTCCAAAAAAACGTACTTCTATCTCGAAAAAGCGCATTCGTAAAAAAATTTGGAAAAGGAAGGGATATTGGACATCGTTGAAAGCTTTTTCGTTAGGGAAATCACTTTCTACAGGTAATTCCAAAAGTTTTTTTGTACAACAAAATAAATAAAAACACTAGAATAATTAGAATTAGCCTAACTTAAAAACAAATTTTTTCGAATACATATAAAAAAATAGGAAGCAAAAGAGGAAAAAAAAGATAATATATAGATAAAAAAGAAAGGTTCACATTTCTTTTTTTTTTCAAAAAAGGGATTTTTATTTTCCCCGTCACTAACTGGATGCAATAATAAATAAAGATCTTGTATTTCCTCGTTAAGAGGATAATAAAGAATAATATATGATTTTTAAGTGATAAAAAAATCTTATTTTGGACTGTTTGTACAATATAAAAAGATGCATCAAAATAGTTTTTTTTATTTCTATTGAGCAATTAGGCAAATCTTATTTTATTTAAAATTTATAAGGATTTTGGAAAAGTTTTAATTTTTAGAAAAAACATTTTTTTTATTAACGGAACGGATAAAGAGCATTTAGAATTTTGTCTTTGGGGTGAAGTCCCAACTACTTTAATTTCGTTACATTTTTCATTGTATTCTAGAAAAAAAAACCTAAAGTACAAAAATAAACAAATTTTTATTCATGAAATCAATTGTAAATTTCATTGAATTGGCTTCTTTATTTAAATTTGAATCTCGACGATTGAATAAAAACTTGTTAGTATTCTTTTGAACAAGTTGCCGCTATGGTGAAATTGGTAGACACGCTGCTCTTAGGAAGCAGTGCTAGAGCATCTCGGTTCGAGTCCGAGTAGCGGCATAAGATCTTATAAAAGTTATATTATAAGTTTTGTAATGAAATGAATACCCGACTTTTTTTCTAAAATCGGGTAAAACCTAGTATTAATTTATTAATTTTTAACAAATTTTTTATGATTTTTTCAATTTTAGAGCATATATTAACTCATATATCTTTTTCGGTCGTTTCAATTGTACTGACAATTTATTTTTTAACTTTTTTAGTTAATTTAGATGAAATCATAGGATTTTTTGATTCATCAGATAAAGGAATCATAATTACGTTTTTTGGTATAACAGGATTATTATTCACTCGTTGGATTTATTCAGGACATTTTCCATTAAGTAATTTATATGAATCATTAATTTTTCTTTCATGGGCTTTTTCAATTATTCATATGGTTTCCTATTTTAATAAATTTAATAAAAAAAAAAAAAATCACTTAAACGCAATAACTGCGCCGAGTGCTATTTTTATTCAGGGTTTTGCTACTTCAGGTCTTTTAAACAAAATGCCTCAGTCTGCAATATTAGTACCAGCTCTCCAGTCCCAGTGGTTAATGATGCACGTAAGTATGATGATATTAGGCTATGGCGCTCTCTTATGCGGATCATTATTATCAATAGCTCTTCTAGTCATTACATTTCGCAAAGTCGGACCTACTTTTTTGAAAAAGAATCTAAAAAAAAAATTTTTATTAAATGAATTATTTTCTTTTGATGTACTTTACTACATAAACGAAAGAAATTCTATTTTACTACAACAAAACATTAATTTTAGTTTTTCTAGAAATTATTATAGGTATCAATTGATTGAACAATTAGATTTTTGGAGTTTTCGTATTATTAGTCTTGGATTTATCTTTTTAACCGTCGGCATTCTTTCAGGAGCTGTATGGGCTAATGAAACATGGGGTTCATATTGGAATTGGGATCCAAAAGAAACTTGGGCATTTATTACTTGGACCATATTCGCAATTTATTTACATATTAAAACAAATAGGAATGTTACGGGTATAAATTCTGCAATTGTGGCTTCGATAGGCTTTCTTTTAATTTGGATATGCTATTTTGGCGTCAATCTTTTAGGAATAGGTTTACATAGTTATGGTTCGTTTACATCGAATTAAATAAAACATTAACAAAAAAATAAAGGAATCCAAATAAAAAAGAATAGCATCTATATATAACTTCATATAAGTTAAGAAATCTAATTTCGTTTTATTTTGTAGTAAATCATTAAGAACCTTTTGAATCAAGTAGTACAATGATTCAAAAGGTTCTCACAATACAAAGACCAAAGACTTCTGATTACAATTCAATTTAATGCTTTTTTTTATTTCCTGAAAATGAAAACTATCCATAAAAATAATTAGATAAAATGGATTCGACCTTGTCACTTGCTAATGAGAGCACAAAATCAGGATAAATCCCAATACCAATTATGGGTAGAAGAATAGAGATTGAAAGAAATAACTCTCGGGGTCCAGAATCAAAAAAAGAAAAGTTTTTGACATTAATTAACTTGTATCCATAGAACATTTGGCGTGACATAGATAATAAATATATAGGAGTTAATATCATTCCAATTGCCATTACAAAAATAATTAAAATTTTTGAAATTAAGAAATATTTTTTGCTGGTAATTATTCCAAAAAAAACGATTAATTCTGCAACAAAACCACTCATGCCCGGTAATGCAAGGGAAGCCATCGATAAGATAGTGAACATTGTAAATATCTTTGGAATGGAGATAGCCATTCCACCCATTTCATCAAGATAAACAAGCCGAATTCTATCATAACTCGTTCCTGCCAAGAAAAAAAGTGCAGCGCCAATAAATCCATGAGATATTATTTGTAAAATAGCTCCATTAAGTCCAGGATCCGTTATAGAACCAATACCTATAATTATAAAACCCATATGAGATACAGAAGAATAGGCTATTCTCTTTTTTAAATTACGTTGACCGGGAGATGTTGAAGCTGCATAAATTATTTGGATTGTACCGACTACCATCAACCAAGGAGAAAACATAGAATGGGCGTGAGGTAATAATTCCATATTGATTCGAACCAACCCATATGCTCCCATTTTTAATAAGATTCCAGCGAGAAGCATACAGGTACTGTAATGTGCCTCGCCGTGGGTGTCAGGTAACCAAGTATGTAAAGGTATAATCGGTGATTTGACGGCAAAAGCAATAAGAAATCCAATATAAAATAGTATTTCGAGTGTGACAGGATAGGATTGATTAGCTAATAGTTCTAAATTTAATGTTGGTTCGTTCGAACCATATAAACTTATACCTAAAACTCCTATTAATAAAAAAATAGAACTTCCTGCAGTGTATAAAATAAATTTTGTAGCTGAATACAGACGTTTCTTTCCACCCCACATGGATAAAAGTAGATAAACGGGAATTAATTCTAATTCCCACATGATGAAAAAAAGTAAAAGATCCCGAGAAGAAAATAATCCTATTTGACCGCTGTACATTGCTAACATCAGGAAATGGAATAATCGGGAATCCCGAGTAACCGGAAAAGCCGCTAAAGTAGCTAAAGTAGTAATAAATCCCGTCAGTAAAATCGTTCCTATAGAAAGTCCATCTATTCCCAGTCTCCAGTAAAAATCAAAAAAATTGATCCATTTATAATCTTCGGACAGTTGAATTAATGGATCGTCCATTTTAAAATTATAACAAAAAGCGTAGGTCGTTAGAAGAAGTTCTAAGACACAAATACATATAGTATACCATTTGTTGACTTTATTTCCCCTATGCGGGAGAAATAACATTAACGAACCGGCAGCTATTGGAAAAACAACAATTATTGTTAACCAAGGAAAATCGTTCGTGGTAAAGACAAGATACACCAGGTCCAAGGAACGCGTACTCAAAAAAAATATATAAATAAAAAAATATAATTTAACTTTTTTGAGTACGAGTACTTGTCAATAAAAAAAAAATAAAATGTATTCAAAATTTATTCAAATGAGGTTTGTGGTAACGTATCAATAAGCTAGACCCATGCTTCGAGTTGTTTCATGCCATAAATAAACTCGAACGCTCAAAAAATCCGTTGGACAGGCAGATTCACATCTCTTACAACCAACACAGTCCTCGGTTCTTGGAGCGGAAGCTATTTGCTTAGCTTTACATCCATCCCAAGGTATCATTTCTAATACGTCTGTAGGGCACGCTCGGACACATTGAGTACATCCTATACAGGTATCATAAATTTTTACTGAATGTGACATAGGATCTATAGTTTTTTGAATGTCATAAATTTTCAATCTAGTAAACTTCTAACTAAATGATATATTAAAATACTAGATGAAGCAATGATTTCCTTTAATAGAATTTTTTTAATTAATTCTGGCTCAATTGAGAAAAAAATGGGGCTAAAATACTTTGATTTCTTAGATTTTAACAAATATAATCTAGTAAGTCATAACCTATTATATATGCAAATTTCAACCTATAATTTTTTTATTTACGCTACTTATTTAATAAGGTCGATTGGTTGATGCGAGTTGATTTTCTGTTACGATAAATTGACGAGACTATAGCCAATCCAATAGCTGCTTCAGCGGCTGCAATTGCTATAACAAAAATGCAGAAAATATCCCCTTTTAGTTGGGAATTATCAAAAAAATCAGAAAATGTTACCAAATTCATATTAACTGCATTGAGTATAAGCTCAAGACACATAAGAGCCCTAACCATATTTCGACTCATGATCAATCCATAAAGACCAATCAAAAATAAATAGGCACTCAAAACAAGTACATGTTCGAGTATCATTCAGCAACTCCTTATCAATTTTGATTCATTTCAATATGAAAAATAAAAAAAATTCACCGGATTCAATCAACTAGAATATAACAAAAAAGTGCGAATCAAAACTATATTAGGGAAAAAATTGTCAAATATATATATCAAATATCAAAATTGATATTTAAAATATGAAATAGTATTCAATCAAATTTAATTAAATGAACGGAAAAAATATCATAACATACATAAAGTTTTCTTCGGTCTTTACTAATCGCTTTTTATTGACGAGCCACAGAAATCGCACCTATCAAAGCAACTAAAAGAATTATTGAAATGAGTTCAAACGGAAGAAAAAAATCTGTTGATAAATGAATTCCTATTTGTTGACTATTACTTATTAAATCTTGCTCTAGAAGCTGGTTTAATCTTGTAGTCCAAATAACCCCGTACCACGATGTATCGAGAATAGTAGAAATTAATGAAAAAAGAATAGTTGTACAAACCAATGAAGTAATCCCATCCCCAACGGTCCACAGATTGAAATCTGTGGAATATTCTGAATCATTCATGAACATCACAGCAAATATGATTAAAACATTTATGGCCCCCACGTAAATAAGGAGTTGTGCAGCAGCTACAAAATGGGAATTTGATAGAATATACAATAAAGATATACAAACAAGAACAAATCCTAAGGAAAAGGCTGAAAATATTGGGTTGGGAAGTAATACCACTCCCAGACCTCCTACTAGAAGACCGGATCCCAGAAAAACTAAAAGAAAATCATGTATTGGTCCAGGCAAATCCATTATATTATTAAAATAAGAAAAAATTGAAATCCTTTTCATGACCTTATTAATTTAACCGGGGAATTTTTTTTAATATGTTTCTAATATGTTTCTAATAGAGTGAAATTAAAATCTAATGGATATGAATTGATGTAGATACAATTATTAGGCGGTTTCGCTTTTTTATTCTAAAGTGTATTTTCAACCTATCTATTTCAAGAAAGTAATTACGAATATATTCTATTATAAAGAATGAGAGAATGAGCCTTAATACTTAAGATTATTCTATAAATACAAGTTTGTAATTAAATTCTTTTTTTATTTTTTTAATTTTTTTAAAATGGGTTTACTCATTTTTTGTTTGGGGTGAATTCAAAATTGTTCGAATAGTGTAATCGTCAATTACTGACATTGGTAAACGACCCAAAGCTATTTGATTATAATTCAATTCGTGACGATCATAAGTTGAAAATTCATATTCTTCAGTCATTGACAAACAATTTGTTGGACAATACTCAACACAATTACCACAAAATATACAAATTCCAAAATCAATACTGTAATTAAGCAATCGTTTTTTTCGAATATTAGTTTCCAATTTCCAATCAACAACAGGCAGATCTATAGGACATACTCGAACACATACTTCACAAGCAATGCATTTATCAAATTCGAAATGGATTCGACCACGAAAACGTTCCGATGTTATTAATTTTTCATAGGGATATTGAATAGTTACAGGTAAACGATTTGTGTGGGATAAGGTAATCATGAAACCTTGACCAATATACCTTGCAGCTCGTAGGGTTTGTTGACCATAATTCATGAACCCGGTTATCATAGGAAGCATATTGTAATTATCTATGAATAATTTTATCTTTGTTTCTTTCTCTTGTTTAAAACAAGTAATGAATATATTGGATTCATTTTCAATTTAGAGTGAAAAGAGTTGGAAAGAAGTTGTTAATAATAGATTACCAAGAGAAATCGGTAAAAGAAATTTCCATCCAAGATTTAATAGTTGATCCATTCTTAGCCTAGGTAAAGTCCATCTTGTTGCGATAGAAATGAACAAGAACAAATAAGTTTTAGCTAATGTAATAAAGATACCAATTGTTGTTCCAAAAATTTGATCCCTTTCAAATAGCTTCAGAATATATATATGCGGAATAGAAATATTCCAACCGCCTAAGTATAGAACTGTTACAAATAATGAGGAAATTAAGAGATTTAGATAAGAAGCAACGTAAAATAAACCAAATTTGATACCCGAATATTCAGTTTGATAACCTGCTATTAATTCTTCTTCCGCTTCTGGTAAATCAAATGGTAACCTCTCGCATTCTGCTAGGGAAGAAATTAGAAAAATGATAAAACCTATAGGTTGACGCCACAAATTCCATCCCCAAAAACCATATTTTGATTGTGCCTCAACTATATCAACTGTACTTAAACTGTTAGATAATCCTAGTCGGCGATAACATTACTATTCTCACCGCTATTACAAAACCGTACATGAGGTCTTCGCCTCATACGGCTCCTCGGAGGCCATAAATAAATCTAAGGACCAGATTAGTTAGATGGATATCATGTGTTTTAAAATAGATTAAATATATCTGGGGTCCAAAATTATACCAATGGAATTCTGTCGGCTCAAATTCTAAGAATAAAAAAAGCGCTTCGGAATTCATCTCATCCTTTAAAAATTTTAATTTCTATTTGTTGAGTAATAACTTAATCCTTTAATAAAATACTCTTTGTAAAAATAGTAAAAATAAAAATAGGTATTTCAGCCCATCGTGGGTTTCAATTACGAAAAAGAATTAGACATCCTATTAGTTTATTATTCCTAACAGAAATTCGATTTTATTTTCGAAATATATGAAAAAAATATCCTTGTTTCGTTCCTATTCTTCTTTCTTTTTTAGAAAAAAAGTTGGTGGACTTCAAAAATAAAGGATTATTTCGTTTCTGATAGTCATTACGTTTATCGGTGGATAGGAGCATACTCTGAATCGGAATCTTGGGGAGTACTGTCTGATCATTTCTACTAATTTCAAGCCCCAATTAACCTTCTTTTTTCTGTTATGTTATCTTATGTATGTTATGCATAAATATCCTTTTCAATTTGTTTAATCTCTATTACAAATTCTTTGTGTATTTTGGTGTTTCTAACCATCCACTCATTTTTACCTAATTGCCGCTCACTTTGTAATACATGGATGTTAATCTATATAACTAATAGTGAAAACGTCATACGGTTAATATTTTAACCCGCTTCAAGCCAGGATGACTAATCAACCAGCCTTGGGGTAAAGTGATTATTACGCTTATGTTTATTTGCGTTTAACCTTTGTACATAGGAAATGAGACTCAATTCGTCTTTTTTACTGCTAATTTCTGAGCAGTTTTTTTTCACTCATATATAACTATCAAATTCCTTTTATTAAGATTAACCCGAAAGATAAATATATATTCCGTTTTTTAACTTATTCGTCTAGAAGAAATGGAATAGTAAAAATAAACGTTTATATTTCAACGAATCGCACGTAGAGATATTGATAAAACACATAGAGTTAATGGTATTTCATAACTAATCGATTGGGCAGCAGCTCGCAGACCACCTAAAAAAGAATATTTATTATTTGATCCATATCCTGACATAAGAAGTCCAATCGGGGCAATACTTGAGATAGCAATCCATAAAAAAATACCGATATTGAGATCCGCTAAAACAAGGTGATTGCTAAAGGGAATTACGGAATAACTTAATAAAATGGAGATAACTGCTATAGATGGTCCAATACTAAATAAAGGAGTATTTCCTCGAGATGGACGAAGATCTTCTTTGAAAAGTAGTTTTGTCCCGTCGGCTAGAGCTTGAAGAATTCCCAACGGGCCGGCATATTCAGGTCCAATACGTTGTTGTATCCCTGCAGATATTTCTCTTTCTAACCACACAATTACTAGTACACCTGTTATGATTCCCAATACAAGAGAAAATATAGGGACAACTATCCATATGAGTCCATAGACCTCTTTTAAAGATTCCAATCTAACAAAAGAATTTATAGTTTGTACTTCTGTTGCATAAATTATCATTTTAACGATCAACTTCTCCCATAATTATATCTATGCTACCGAGTATCGTCATAATATCAGCCAATTTCATTCTTTTAACTAGTTCAGGAAGAATTTGCAAATTAATAAAACCCGGTGGTCGGATTTTCCATCTCCAAGGAAACCCACTTTGATCTCCTATGAGAAAAATTCCCAATTCCCCTTTTGGCGCTTCAACTCTTACATAAAGTTCTTGTTTCGATAATTCAAAAGTAGGAGAAGGTTTTTTACTAATAAATCGATATTCAAAATCATTCCATTCTGGGTTCCTTTTTCTATCAAAGCCTCTGCTTTCTAAATTCTCATAGGGACCTCCCGGAAGGCCTTCCAGAGCCTGTTGAATAATTTTGATGGATTCTGTCATTTCGCTAAGTCGTACTAAATAACGAGCTAATGAATCTCCTTGTTTTTGCCACTGAATTTCCCATTCAAATTCATCGTAAGACTCATAACGATCAACTTTACGAAGATCCCATGGTATTCCGGATGCGCGTAGCATTGGTCCTGATAAACCCCAATTTATTGCTTCTTCCCCACCAATAATCCCAACTCCTTCAACTCGTTCTAAAAAAATAGGATTTCGTGTAATAAGTTTTTGATATTCAACAACCTCTGTTAAAAAATAATCACAAAAATCCAAGCATTTATCTATCCAACCATAAGGTAAATCAGCCGCTATTCCTCCAATACGAAAAAAATTATGCATCATTCTCATACCGGTGGCAGCTTCGAATAGATCATAGACAAATTCTCGTTCTCTGAAAATATAGAAAAAGGGAGTCTGTGCACCAATATCTGCCATAAAAGGGCCGAGCCATAACAGATGAGAAGCTATACGACTCAATTCCAGCATAATTACTCTGATATAGCTGGCCCTTTTAGGAACTTGAATATTTCCCAACTGTTCTGGTCCATTTACTGTTATTGCTTCTGTAAACATAGTAGCTAAATAATCCCATCGCGTTACATAAGGTAAATATTGTATAATTGCTCGGTTTTCTGCAATTTTTTCCATTCCTCTGTGTAAATAACCCAATATGGGTTCACAGTCAACGACATCCTCACCATCTAGAGTAACAATTAAGCGAAGAACACCATGCATGGATGGGTGGTGAGGTCCCATATTGACTATCATAAGATCTTTTCCTGTAACTGGTCTCATCATAAGTTTTTCCTTGATTCGTTCTGGCATGAATTAGATTGCTGAAAAAGAGGTTTATCAAAAAATTCAAGATCTAAAAAATTAACTAATTCACAATTTTTGAATTTAACGAGTTTTTAATTCCCGAATATTCAACTGATTAATTAATTCTTTATAACGTACTCTATTTTTTTTTGACAAATAAGCCAGCAGTCGTTGACGTTTCCCCAGAATTTTTCGAAGACCCCTCTGAGATAAATAATCTTTTCTGTGCAATTCCAAATGTGAAGTAAGTCTTCGTATCTTATTAGTGAAACTGAATACTTGAAATTCAACAGATCCCTTGCTTTCTTCTTTTTTTTCTTGAAATGAAATGAATGCATTTTTTATCATAAAAATAAATCCTTCCCTTTTTAATATGAATTGAAAGATATGAATTTTGCTGATCAGTAATAATAATGGTAGTTTTTTTGTACAAGGATCTTAATTTAATTATTAACTTCTTAATTCTTAATTTTATCAAAAAAAAGTCTAAATTTAGATCTAAAAACGGAGGATTCTCTTAATTTATTTATGGGTCTGTTCTGATTAGTATCTATGTCATTGATTAAAGGAATCTCATGTATAAAGATTGAATTTAAAACAATCCCTCATATTTGTGCATACAACTTTTTTTATATACCGAAACTTATATATTATATAGAGTAAAAAGGATCTATCATTAATGAATTGGAAATCGCGTATACATATGTATTCTTATCATACCAAAATGATTTCCGTTAGTAGTATTAAACCAATAGCGATTCATACAAGCTAAATCTTCTAATCTAAAATTCGGCCAAAGAAAGGATTTTAATTTAATTAGGTTATTTTTATCCTTATCAAGATTTTTCTTTTTATGCAAAACTGTGGTCAAGTTTTGCATATTCTTATCAAATCTTGAATTTCTATCCCTCGCCTTGTTTTTTTTTAAGTTGAAACAAATTAGAATTCGAAATTCTCTACGTCGTTTAGGGGATAGAATATTTTCAGGAACAAAGAAATCATAATTCTTTTTTTTATCAATATAGCTTTTTTTTTTGTATCTTTTACTTATATCATAATTCTTTTTTTTATCAATATAGCTTTTTTTTTTGTATCTTTTACTTATTTTGTTTTTATTTTTATGAACCAATGAAATACCTATGGTTCTATATATAATAAGTTGTCCATCATTTTTTACAGACAAACGGACAGGTTCAATAATCAATATTCCTTTTTTCCTTAATTTTGCAAAAGTGAAATTCTTATCAATCATTAGAATATCTGGGCTCATCTCTCCTCTTTCAATAGAAGATATCGCTATCTCATTTGGATTTTTTAGTCTAACCAAGAGACAGTATACTTTTAAATTATTGAGAATTTTTTTATTAAAAAAACAATTCCATCGCAATTGAAAACGGGAATACCTTGTGATAAGTAAATCAAGTTGCGCTTCGGCATTGCTTTTGTATTGTTTTTTATTTTTACGTTTTTTTATCTTGAATTCTGCATAATTTTCTTCAATATTTTTTTCTTGTTTTGCTAAAGCTGATTCGAGATTTCTTTTTTTTTCTTTATCTGATTCAAACTCTCCTTCAACCGCCGATTCTTTTTCTTCTTTATTTAGATTAAAAAATCGAAGGAATTTTTTTTCGTTTGATGGTATAAAACCTTTTTTCTTTAGAGTGATCTTTTTATTAACATTTTTTTTTTCATTAAAATTGAAAAGAAGTAATTTAATTGGTATGACCCACGGTTTCATTTTATATGTACTAGAAAATAAGAAAAATTCTGGAAAGAAAAAAAATTCAAAATTTCTTATACGATGATTTAGTATTTCTTCATTCATTCCCATCCAATCAAAAAAGTTTCTTTTTTTATTGGCAAGACCTGTCTTAGGTATTTTCTCAATTCTTTGATAATTCTGAACTTTAGTCTTAATATATTTTTTTTGACTTTTGGTATCAACCCAGGACTCAATATTTACGTTTTTTCTAAACCAAAAGTTGAGAATTCTCCAATCCAAATATTTTCTATGCCCAATTTCCCCTATACCCCGAATATTGTATTTTTCGAGAAAACAAGAGACTAAACAATTATCTAGAGCAATCCCGATAGACATGTCAAAATTTTTTTCTGTAGAATGAATAGATTTGTAGCAAAAAAGATTATATATAGAATCTTTTTTTAAATTTTGTTTTGGATTTAATAACGAGTCGGCCTCAAAAAATTTTTGTTTTTTGTAATTATCAAATTTGTTTTTTTCATATGAATCCTCTTTGGTTAAACTTCGATTTAGAACTAGAGAGTCTTGGTTTATTTTATTTTTCCATTTTTGGGTTACTAATCTAGCCCATGCAATCTGAGGTAAATTGTATTGAGAATGGCTTCGTAACCAGTTTTTCCATTGATTTACTTCGGAATTGAAAAAGGTTTTATCTTTCAATTCATTCAATTCATAATGAAAGATTCCTTGTTCTTGAAAAAAATCCTTTATTTGATTCTTAACAAAAAAGGATGTTATGCATATTTTATATTCAAGAACAGCCTTTAATTTAGAAACGTTACTAACTTTAATTTTTGATAATTTGTAAAATACATATGCTTGTGATAAAGAGCATAGGTCATAACTAATTTTTTTTTTTTTTGATATTAAATTTTTTATAGTCGAAATAAAATAAATGGTAGTTTTTTTTTTATTAATTTTTTTTCCATTTTCTTCATTCTTGTAAATATATTTATCAAGAATTGTTTTTGTTGATTCAAAAAAAAGTTGTGTAGTAATTCTTGGAATATTAATGATACCTAGAAAAATAGCTATAGACAGTTGTTCAATACAAAATTTAAAAAAAAAAAAAGATTTACGAATTAATCGGGTATTTTTTCTTTTGAATGTCTGCCAACTTTTTTTTGATGACTCAATTATTTTAGAATCATAACGCGGTTTGTTACAACTATTAGTTAGGTTTTCTTTTTCTTTTGAAATTTCTTCTGTTTGATTTCTGATTGTCTTTATTCTATCAATCAAATTTTTTAGCCTGTTTTCGCTGAGTGAAGAATTTGTCCACTCCATGGATTTTTTTTGAACAGATAGTTTATCAATCATCTGATTACTCATTATTGAATCGTTTTTAGTTTCATTTACTTCATATATTTCTCTCGGGCCAAATACTGGAATTATATTTCGTTTTGAAAGGTTTTTTATTTTTCCTTTTATAAAAAGAAAGTTTTGAATAATCCAGTTTTTAATTTCTTTTGCAACTTTTAGGAAAATTGCTGCTCTTTCTTTGAAAATCTTTAAAACCGGAAAAGGCTTAGTTTTGAATTTTTTGATTCTTTTTTTTAATTCTTTATAAATAGGTTCAAAAAAAGAAGGCTTTTTTTTGGCAGAACCAAACGGTAGTTCAGTTTCCATTCCCCAAACTGTTAAAAAACAAAAATCATTTTTTTCTCCTTTGTCTTTTGCTTTTTTTAGTTGAGCCTTCTGAGATGATTGACATTTAGATTTATGCCAAGGTTTCAGATAAAAAGGAAATAGGATTTTTATCTGAATACCATCCGTTAACCATTTTCTTGGAAATTCTGTTTCGGATAGTTGAACCCCATTATAAGTACATTTAACATGCATTTCACGTTTCCAATCCTTTAAATCCTCAGACCACTCGGGAATTTGAAATAATAACATACGGATGCTATTTTTAATTATTATCAATAAAGGGAATATAATATATTTTCTAAGAATAGAGTGAGTTACTAAGACAGAACCTCTTATTATTTGAGCAAATAGGAAGCTATCCCAAGTTTCTGCAATTTCGATCCTTTTTTTTTCTTCGTTTTTTGATTGTTCTTCTTCTGTTTTATAAATTTTTTTGTTTTTGTTTTGCCACATGAAATTTCTAAGAATTTTTTTTTTGAGCCCCCATATATCAAATGAAAAAAAAAAAAGTTTCTCTATTCTATCAAAAAAAAGGGGGGAATGTACTTTTGCTTGAAAAAATTCCCAAATAACAGTTTTACGTCTTTGGGAACGCATGGATCCTTTAATTATCTCTCGACGAAAATCAGATTGTTGTGAATAACGGACTAAAGCCATTTCATCATTTTGATCAGAATTTTTATTATCTGTGAGATTAGTATAAATCGCGTTAGGCGTCTCTTTATCAGTAAAAACCACTACACGTTTTGCTTTTCTTGAACGAATTCCGGGCTCCGCTAGTATATGTTCGTCACTTTCGCCTTCCAATTCTTCCAAGTCACTTGTTAATTTGTATGACCATCGAGGAATTTTTTTATTTATTTCCATGAAATAAATAAAATTTTTTATAAAGGTTTGATCATTGTTATCAGTTATAACGACATCAAATAAAAATTTGAAAATTTTTATTTCTTCTTCTGAATGAATTTTTTCTTCTTGGGGTTCTGAAAAAAACGAAAGTTTTTTCTCTATGGATTTTTTCTCTATTGATAAAGATTTTCTATTAAATTTTTCTATTGTTTGCTCAAATTTGCGAGAATTAATCTTCAGAAGTATACCATGAATCTTGTTTGTCCAAGATCCTCCTATATTATTTGTTGCGGTTATTATTTGGAATGGAGGTAATTTTTTGATTCTTCCAC